TCTTGATTTAATCTCTTTATTAAATTATTCAATATGGAATTCACAGTTAAAAACGAAAAGGGGGGACTTTTATTGAAATCCCTATCTAAATCTCCAGGGCAGATTAGATATATCTTTTAGATATCTCTTTTAACTCATATCTAACTATATAAATAGTTAATACTTAATATTGCATATACACGTCTTTCTTCCATAACGTAAACCAACTATTCATATCTTAAATTCAATCGGATTCTAAAATCATTTTTTTATGTTGAAACATTCACAAAAAGAAAGTTGGCTTATAGCCATTATTCCATTATTTATATATTCCATCGACTTAGTTTGATTTAACTCTTCTAAACAATCCATTTTTTTTAATCTGATTTTTTTTTGAATTCTTCCCTTCCTTATCATTATCCCACATGGATACAATCAATCTAAATGGACAAATTCATTTTCATTAGCCTGAATCATTGCATAGAAATATAAGTCTTTGTTTTCTTGTACTGTTTTTTATTATTATTTTTTTTTATTAATATTTTTTCTTAGTCAATCATTGAATTGAATCAAACCGATTGAAATGGAAATCACTCTATCTCTCTAGAAAGAACCCCTTTTTTTAACCACACGTTGGAAACAACTCTTATCTTATTCAGATTATGACTCCTAAAATTGGAATTGAATGAACAAAATAATCAAGCCAATAAAAAAAGTGATTGGAAGAAGGTATAAATGATTCAAAGGAATTCTAGGAAAAAGATGATTTAGGAAAAAGATCTTTTAGATCTCTTTCCTTTTTTTTTTTTTACTATTCCTTTAGATCGTTAGAAACCCTTTATTTCTATTTATGTGTATATTTCTGTTCACTAAGTATAAGTAGATTATCTTGAACAAGACATAGATTGCCTTAGACTAAGATAAAAAAGGCTATGTAAAAAAAAATTCGTTAATGATGCCCCTCCATGGATTCGCCTATATAAGCCGCAGCTAAAGTTGCAAAAATAAGAGCTTGAATACCACTTGTAAATAATCCAAGGAACATGACCGGTATAGGAACCACTGAAGGTACTAAAGAAACAAGAACAACAACTACTAATTCATCCGCTAATATATTTCCGAAAAGTCGAAAGCTAAGTGATAAAGGTTTTGTGAAATCTTCTAAAATGTTAATGGGTAAAAGAATTGGAGTTGGTTGAATGTATTTACTGAAATAACCTAATCCTTTTTTGCTAAGACCCGCATAAAAATAGGCTATTGACGTAAGTAAAGCTAAAGCAACGGTAGTATTTATATCATTCGTAGGCGCAGCCAACTCCCCATGAGGTAATTCTATGATCTTCCAAGGTAAAAGTGCACCCGCCCAATTAGAAACAAAAATAAATAGAAACATAGTTCCAATAAAGGGGACCCATGGGCCATATTCCTCTCCGATCTGAGTTTGGCTCACATCTCGAATGAATTCAAGGACATATTCGAAGAAATTCTGACCGCCAGTTGGAATGGTTTGGGGGTTCCGAACAGCTACAATGGCTGAACCTAATAAGATAGCAATTACAACCCAAGAAGTAATAAGTACTTGGGCGTGGACTTGGAAACCTCCAATTTTCCAATAGAAATGCTGGCCTACTTCCACACCAGATATATCATATAACCCTTTTAGGGTCTTGATGGAACATGATAGAACATTCATATTACCCCCTGAAAGAAAGAAAACTTTAAAAGGAATTATTTTGATTCAACCATCGTTTTTTTACTTGCCTACTACAATTTTCTATTTTAGATACTAACAAATCACATAATATAGCTAGTTATTTTTATCTCTTTTGCACGATTGAGAAATAGTAACCGATTCCATATCCATAAATGGATGTAGTTCACAAAAAAATTTCTTTATCTTATTCTTAATCTATCTTATTATTAATCAGGAATTTCGTATATAGCTAGAACGACCCTCACAAATTGCAAATACTAATTTATTAAGAATTAATCGGATTGAAGCTATAGCGTCATCATTCGCTGGAATCGAAATATCTGCGAGATCCGGGTCACAGTTTGTATCAATTAAACAAATGGTTGGAATTCCCAAAGTGATACATTCCCGAAGAGCCGTATATTCTTCTTGCTGATCAACGAGTATTACAATATCGGGTAACTCTGTCATATATTTAATCCCGCCCAGATATGTTTGTAAGTGAGCTAACTGTCTCTTCAATCGAGTCCCATCTCCTTTCGGAAGACGGTTGAGTCTACCTGTTTTTTGTTCCATTCTCAAGTCCCTGAACTTTTGAAGTCTAGTTTCTGTAGTGGACCAATTCGTTAAAATACCACCGAGCCATTTTTTATTAACATAATGACACCGAGCCCTTATCGCAGCCCGCGCTACTGAATCCGCTGCTTTATTTTTGGTACCAACAATTAAGAATTGTTTTCTCTTACTTGCTGCATCAAAAACTAAATCACAAGCTTCTGATAAAAAACGAGCAGTTCTAGTAAGATTTGTAATATGAATACCTTTACG